TATTTCAACCTAGCATTTTTAATTACGAAAAAAAAGATACATTGCATTAGTTCACGAAACATTACAAGAATTCTATCTCTCTAAAAAAGATCTTTTTTGTAGTGCAAGTTAATTCTTTCGAGTTTATTTTTTTTCTTCCTATTCTCCTTTCTCATAAAAAGGTACTTTAAGTAAAGGATTACTTCGTTCTTGATAGTTATTTACTTAATCGGTGGATAGGAAAATACTCTGGATCGGAATCGTGGGGAGTACTCCTTCATCATTTCTACCAACATAAAGCCCCAATTAGAATCCCTTTTATGCTATGCAGTATGAACAGAAAAATCCTGTTGAATAACTTACATAATCTCTATTACGAATCCTTTGTGTACCTTGGTGTTCCTAACTATCCACCCTTTTTGGTCAAAAGGACCCCCCGCTCATTAGGGTAATACATGTCTGTTAATAGCTAGTAAAATCCCTAGATAGTTGCTCCTTTTTAACCCGCTTCAAGTCATGATGATTAATCACTCAATCTTGGGGTAAATAATATAGTATATAATGCTTATGTTTACTTTCACTTAACACTTGTACATAGGAAATGAGACTGAATCTTTTTACTGCAAAGTAAGAAACTGTTTTTTTCACTCATATAACTATCTGGTTTAGTTCATCAACCCGAATGATGAATAAAAAATAAAAAGGTATATTCAACTCATGAAATTTCCTTCCTAGAAAGAAAAGACATAGAGGAAATTTTATGTCTTAACGAATCACACGTAGAGATATTGATAACACACATAGAGTTAATGGTATTTCATAACTAATTGATTGAGCAGCAGCCCGTAAACCACCTAAAAAGGAATATTTATTATTTGATCCATAACCTGACATAAGAAGGCCCACGGGAGCAATACTTGAAATGGCAATCCATAAAAAAACACCAATACTTAAATCGGCTAGAACAAGGCGATATCCAAAAGGAATTACTAAAGAACTTAGTAGAATTGATGTGACTGCTATGGATGGTCCGATACTGAATAAACGAGTATCTCCTCTTGATGGAAGAAGATTCTCTTTGAAAAGTAATTTTGTACCATCTGCTAAAGCTTGAAGAATTCCCAAAGGCCCGGCGTATTCAGGGCCAATACGTTGTTGTATCCCCGCAGATATTTCTCTTTCTAACCAAACAATTACTAGTACACCTATTGTGATTCCTAATACAGGAGTAAAAATAGGGACAAGCATCCATATGATCTCATATACCTCTTTTAAGGATTCCAATCTAAAAAAAGAATTGATAGCTTGTACTTCTGTTGTATCTATTATCATTTTAACGATCAACTTCTCCCATAATGATATCTATGCTACCTAGTATTGTCATAATATCAGCCAATTTCATTCTTTTAACTAATTGAGGAAGGATTTGCAAATTGATAAAACCCGGTGGTCGGATTTTCCATCTCCAAGGAAAAACACCCTTATCTCCTATCAGAAAAATTCCTAATTCTCCTTTTGGGGCTTCGACTCTCACATAAAGTTCTTGTTTTGACAATTCAAAAGTAGGAGAAGGTTTTTTACTGATAAATCGATAGTCAAAATCATTCCATTCGGGATCCCATACTTTATCAAAGCGCCGGATTTCTAAATTCTCATAGGGCCCCCCCGGAATTCCTTCTAAAGCCTGTTGAATAATTTTTATTGATTCTGTCATTTCACCGATTCGTACTAAATAACGAGCTAATGAATCCCCTTCCTTTTGCCATTGAACTCCCCAATCAAATTCATCGTAAGACTCATAATGATCAACCTTTCGAAGATCCCATTGTATTCCGGAAGCTCGTAGCATTGGTCCCGATAAACCCCAATTAATTGCCTCCTCTCCGCCAATAATGCCTACTCCCTCAACTCGCTCTAAAAAAATAGGATTCCGTGTAATAAGCCTTTGATATTCAGTAACTCTTGTTAAAAAATAATCACAAAAATCCAAGCATTTATCTACCCAGCCATAAGGTAAATCAGCAGCGACTCCTCCAATACGAAAATAATTATGCATCATTCGCATACCGGTAGCAGCTTCGAATAGGTCATATATCAATTCTCTTTCTCTAAAAATATAGAAGAAGGGGGTCTGTGCGCCAATATCTGCCATAAAAGGGCCAAGCCATAACAAATGCGAAGCTATACGACTTAACTCTAACATAATGACTCTGATATAGCTGGCCCTTTTAGGCACTTGAATATTGCCTAACTGCTCTGGTGCATTTACAGTTATTGCTTCAGTGAACATAGTAGCTAAATAATCCCAACGTGTTACATACGGTAAATATTGTATAATTGTTCGGTTTTCCGCAATTTTTTCCATTCCTCTATGTAAATAACCCAATATCGGTTCACAGTCAATAACATCTTCACCATCTAGAGTAACAATGAGTCGAAGAACACCGTGCATTGATGGGTGCTGAGGGCCCATATTTACTATCATAAGGTCATTTCGTGTAGCTGGTGCAGTCATAAGTTTTTCCCGATTCATTCTTCCATGAATTGCTGAAAGCGAAAAGAGGTTCATCAAAATTTAAGCGAAAATTCAAAACGACTATTCAAATTAATGATTTTTTGTTTCTCGAATCTCCAACTGTCCGATTAATTCTTTATAACGTACTCTATTTTTTTTTGACAAATAGGCGAGCAGCCGTTGACGTTTTCCTAGAATTTTACGTAGACCTCTCTGAGATAAATAGTCTTTTTTGTGCAATTCCAAATGTGAAGTAAGTCTCCGTATCCTATTGGTGAAACTTACTACTTGAAATTCAACAGACCCCTTGTTGTCTTCGTTTTCCTCTTTCAAAATAATTGCACTGAATGGATTTTTTATCATAAAAAAGCTCCTTCTACCCTTTAATTTACATATAAAATATTTTATTTGATCAGTAATAATAATATTAGTCATTTTAATGTAGTAATTAGTATACACAATAATTTTAATTTTAGTTGGACAGGGATAAAAAAGTAGATGGTACGTTTTTACACTTACAACGTCAAATAATTTAGACCGAAAATTCGGAATATTCCATGTATTCGTTTATTTTATAGATTTTATCCAAACAAATTGATACGTCATTGACTTAGTATTAAATAAAAAAAGATCTAATATTAGACTGGGACGTAAGACAGGGCATATGTGCATCTGTTTGCTTTTCTATATGGTACAGAATATATAGGAAAAATGTACCATCAACCTATTTTTAATTGTGGATATATTCTTAACAAACTAAAACGGCTTCCATTATTGGTATTAAACCAATATCTATTCATACAAGCTAAGTCTTCTAATCGATAATTAGGCCAAAGAAATAACTTTAATTTAATTAATTCATTTTTATCTCTATCAAGATGCTTTTTTTGATCCAAAAAAGGATTCCTGTTTTTTATGTTCTTTTTGTTACCAAATACTCGATTTTTATCCACACTATTTATATTCTTTGAGTTGAAAGAAATTAGAATTCTCAATTCTCTACGACGTCTAGATGATAAAATCTTTTCAGGAACGATAAAATCATAATGTTTTTTGTCTCTCTTTCGAATTATTATTTGATATCTTGGGATGGATTCATCCAATTTATTTTTATTGATATATCTTTGTTCTCGATATCTTTTAGGAGTTTGGTACTTACTTTTATGAACCAACGATATACTTACGGTTTGATATATAATAAAGTATCCGTCGTTTTTTACAGACAAACGAATGGGATCGATAAAAAATATCCCCTTTTTATTCAATTCTATAGGAGTCAATTTTTTTCGAATCACCATTATATCCAGATTTATTTCTTTCCTTTGAATAGACGATATAGTAGTATCTCTTGTATTTATCAGTCCAAGCAAGTAACAATATATCTTGATATTATTGATCATTCTTTCAGTTAAATTCGGAATTAAACCATCGTCTATTATCCATTGAAAAAGCAAATAGTGTTTCCGTAAGAAAATTATTTCTGGTCTCATCTTTTTTCGGATCTTATATTGTTTTTTCATTTTATCTTGGTTTTGTGAATATGATCCAAGGGCTCTTCGGCCCGCGGGTTCTTTTTCTTCTTGATTTCGATTCATTAATTCAGAATATCTTTTTTCATTCGATGGTCTAAAAAAATGGAATTTTTTCTTTTCATTGATGTTTTTCTTTTTATTTAAATTTAAAAGAAGTAATTTGCTTGGTATAATCCATGGTTTTATTTTGTATACATTATAAAGTGGCACAAATTCTGGGAAGAACGTAAGTTTCAGATTTGTCGATATTGAGTTTAGGATTTCTTCATTCATTTCCATCCAATCAAAAAAGAGTTTCTTGTCATTGATTGGATTTATTTCTAAATTTTGATGAATCATCAGATAAAAAATATCGTTTTTATCGATTTTCTCAATTTTTTGGTAATTCTTACTTCCAAGCTTAGTATTTAGATTACTGCTATAATCCATTTTGGTCCAGGCCTCAATATCTATTTTTTGTCTTAGAAAAAATTTGAGAATTGTCCAATCAAAATATTTTCTATCTGTATTTTTTTGCATATACATAATATCGACCTTTTCTAGATAATGATTGATAGGAATTTCCTCCAGGCTTTCAAATAAATTTTGTTTATAATTGTTGTAATTAAAAGTAAATTTTTGGTTGTTATTTAATTCTGATGGTGATCCATAAATAATATATGAGGACTTCTTAATTTCAGAATTAATAGATTTATATGATAAAAGATTATATATATAGTATTTTGTAAAATTATATTTTTGGTTTGGTAATGGATATACTTTAAAATCCTTTTGTTTTTTGTGATAAAGTAATCGATCTTTTTCATACGAATTCCATTTTGTTAAATCTTTATTTTGGGTAATACCACCTTCATTTATTGTAGTTCGCCATTTTTGTGGTATTAATTCAAACCATCTAATCTGAGATAAATTGTATTGATAATGACCTCTTAACCAGTTTTTCCATTGATTCGTTTCAGAACTTGAAAGTTTTGTATGTCTTAATTCGGAATGAAATATTCCTTGTGTTACAAAATAATTTTTTATTGCAGTCTTAAGAAAAACGGGAGTTACATGATACTCAAAAATATATCTTAACTTATACAAATTAATAACTTGGGTTTGTGATAATTTGTAAAATACATATGCTTGTGATAAAGAGGATAAGTCAAAAAAAAGATGTGAATTCCTCTTACTATTCTTAATATTGTAAAGTTCACTTTTTATAGTCGAAATAAAGTTAATTTCTTTTTTGTTTTTTTTATTTTTTATTTCTTGGTTTGTTTTATTATTGTAAATGTATTTATCAAAACAAAAATTTCTTGATTCAAGAACTAGTTGTGTAGGAATTCTGGCAATATGAATGATACATAGAAAGATATCGATGTATATTCTTTTAATGAAAATTTTTATAAACAAATCTAATTTATAGATTAATCGATTTCTTCTTTTTTTTTTTATTAATATTTTCAAAAAAAAAATTGGTGATTTTTCTTTTCCATTATAACTTGTTTTGTTAGGACTACTTCTTTTCTTGGCGTTGATGTTTTTTTCTTTTGTAATACTCTTTGTTTTCTTTCTGATTGTGCTTGTTCTATCAGCCAGATTTTTAATTTTTTTTTCTCTCAGTGAATAATTTGTATTATCTGTAGATTTAATTTTTCTAAACGAGTCGTTAATTATCTGATTTCTAATTCTAATTATAGAATCTTTTTTTTGTTTAGTTTCGCCGGATTCATACACCTTTCTCAATCTAAATAATTGAGTTGGATGTACTTTTAAGAGTTCTTTTTTTATTTTTTTTATAAACATAAATAAAACGTTTTTGATAACCACCCCTTTTGGTTCTTTTGAATATTGTAGAAAATTTTTTGTTCTTTCTTTTAAAACGCTTAGAACTCGAAAAAGATTATTTTTCGTTTTTCGAATTTTTTTTTTAAGTTCTTTAAAAATAGGCTTAAAAAAGGAAGTTTTGGGGGGGACAGAACCAAAGGGAAGGGTAGTTTGCATTCCCCAAGCCGTTAAAAAATAAAACTTTTGTTGTTCTTTCTTTAGATCTTTATAATAAGAAAAATAGGGCCTCAATTTGGATCTGTGCCAAGGTTTCAAATAAAAAGGAAATACTATTTTTATCTGAATACCATCTTTAAACCAATTTCTGGGAAGTTCGAGTTCTGATACTTGAACACCGTTATAGGTACATATAATATGCTTTTCTCTATTCCACTCATCGAAATCCTCAGCCCACTCAGGGGGTTGAGATAATAAAATACGTCCAATATTTTTAACTATTATCAATGAAGGTAATAAAATATATTTTCTAAAAATAGATTGAATTATTAAAATTAAACTTCTTGTTGCTTGTGGATATGGAACAAAATCCCAGGCTTCCGCGATTTTTATCCACGTTTTTTCCTTTATTTTGTTCTCTTCTTTTTCCTTTTGTCTTTTTTTTTGTTCCTCTGTATAATCTTTAAATTCTGATCCTTTACCCATCCAATTTATAAAAAAAAATTTCATCTGTTCAGGGATATTAAAAGAAAAAAGGGGGGATTTTTTTATTCTGTCCAAAAAAAGGGGGGAATGCAAATTTGCTTGAAACAATTTCGAAATAAAAGTTTTACGCCTTTGAACACGCATAGAACCTTTGATGAATTCTCGACGAAAATCTGATTCTTCCGAATAGTCTCTAATAGACACCCAGTTTTTGACACTTGCTTTGCGACTACGTTTAGTAGGCCTATAAATTATTACATGATCCCTTTTTCTTGAACGTATATGATAATCCAACGGTAGGCCTTCATGAGCTGCGCCCGACAGGAATTCCAATTCGGTAATAAGTTTGTATGACCATCTAGGGACTTTTTTACTGATTTCTTTTATTACAAATTTTTGTTTTGTTTTTTGACCATTAGGGCTAGTTAGAATTGTATTCAATAAAAATTTGTAAAATTTTGCTCTTTTTTCTGAACCAATCCTTCCTTGTTCTTTTTCTGAAAATAAAGAGAGGCCCTTACAATTTAAACTCGATCCCGATTCTCTATCAAATTTACTGATTAAAGTAAATAAATGACGATTTTCCGTTGAAAAAGTTTTTTTATCAAATCGGTCTATTTTCTGTTCAACCTCTTGGTAATCAGTATCAGGAAGAAGGAGACTATGAATCTTATTAATTTCCATTGTCTCTATGAAATTTTCTAACGAAATTTTATTTATGATTGAAGGTGAAATTTTTTTTTTGATTGTTCCCCGATATAACCCATTCAAAATGGGATCATACATTTTAGGCAAGTAATATTTTCTAGTCTTATCATTACACAATCTAGTACTTTTTTCGAGTATATCTAGAGAAAAAAATCCCGTATCTAGAGCCTCAATTCTATTTAAAAACTCGTTGTTTAAGTTGTTATTTTTGTGTTGGTTAGTATAAACCCAATGATTGTACAGTTCATCCGAAGAGAGTTTTTCTAGTGTGGGCAGGGACATCCTTCTTTG